GTTAATGTAGCTTATAACAAAGCAAAGCACTGAAAATGCTTAGATGGATTCAAAAAATCCCATAAACACAAAGGTTTGGTCCTGGCCTTATAATTAATTGGAGGTAAGATTACACATGCAAACATCCATAAACCGGTGTAAAATCCCTTAAACATTTACCTAAAACTTAAGGAGAGGGTATCAAGCACATAACATAGCTCAAGACGCCTTGCCTAGCCACACCCCCACGGGATCCAGCAGTGATAAATATTAAGCAATGAACGAAAGTTTGACTAAGCTATACCTCTCAGGGTTGGTAAATTTCGTGCCAGCCACCGCGGTCATACGATTAACCCAAACTAATTATTTCCGGCGTAAAACGTGCCAACTATAAATCTCACAATAGAATTAAAATCCAACTTATATGTGAAAATTCATTGTTAGGACCTAAGCCCAATAACGAAAGTAATTCTAATCATTTATACAATGCACGATAGCTAAGACCCAAACTGGGATTAGATACCCCACTATGCTTAGCCCTAAACCTTAATAATTAAATCTACAAAAATATTTGCCAGAGAACTACTAGCCACAGCTTAAAACTCAAAGGACTTGGCGGTACTTTATATCCATCTAGAGGAGCCTGTTCTATAATCGATAAACCCCGTTCTACCTTACCACTTCTCGCTAATTCAGCCTATATACCGCCATCTTCAGCAAACCCTAAAAAGGCACTAAAGTAAGCGCAAGAACAAGCATAAAAACGTTAGGTCAAGGTGTAGCCAATGAAGTGGAAAGAAATGGGCTACATTTTCTTTTCAAAGAACATTACGAAACCCTTTATGAAACTAAAGGACAAAGGAGGATTTAGTAGTAAATTAAGAATAGAGAGCTTAATTGAATAGAGCAATGAAGTACGCACACACCGCCCGTCACCCTCCTCAAATTAGATTGACACACACATACATAATCTCACTAACAAATTTATGAGAGGAGATAAGTCGTAACAAGGTAAGCATACTGGAAAGTGTGCTTGGAATAATCACAGTGTAGCTTAATCACAAAGCATCTGGCCTACACCCAGAAGAATTCATAAAAATGAACACTTTGAACTAATTCTAGCCCTATAATCAACCAACATAACTAAACTCCCACATAAACTAAAACATTTAATCCAAAAAGTATTGGAGAAAGAAATTTAATTACAGGAGCTATAGAGAAAGTACCGCAAGGGAATGATGAAAGACTAATTTAAAGTAAAAATAAGCAAAGATTAAACCTTGTACCTTTTGCATAATGAATTAACCAGAAAACCCTTAACAAAAAGAATTTAAGCTAAGAACCCCGAAACCAAACGAGCTACCTAAAAACAATTTCATGAATCAACCCGTCTATGTAGCAAAATAGTGGGAAGATTTTTAGGTAGAGGTGAAAAGCCTATCGAGCTTGGTGATAGCTGGTTGCCCAAAAAAGAATTTCAGTTCAACTTTAAGCTTACCATCAGAGCAACAAATCAAAATGTAAGCTTAAAATATAGCCAAAAGAGGGACAGCTCTTTAGGAAAGGAAAAAACCTTAAATAGTGAATAAACAACTATAATCATTTAACCATTGTAGGCTTAAAAGCAGCCATCAATAAAGAAAGCGTTCAAGCTCAACATACTCCCACATATTAATCCCACAAACCTTAATAAATTCCTACATTACAAATTGGGCTAATCTATAAACCCATAGATGAAATACTGTTAATATGAGTAACAAGAACCAGTTCTCCTAGCACAAGTGTATGACAACCCGGATAACCATTGTCAATTATCGAATTGTAGGTACTAACCCAATAATAAAATCACCTAACACTAACTCGTTAACCCAACACAGGTGTGCTCTAAGGAAAGATTAAAAAAAGTAAAAGGAACTCGGCAAACACGAACCCCGCCTGTTTACCAAAAACATCACCTCTAGCATAGCAAGTATTAGAGGCATTGCCTGCCCAGTGACTAAAGTTAAACGGCCGCGGTATCCTGACCGTGCAAAGGTAGCATAATCACTTGTTCCTTAATTAGGGACTAGAATGAATGGCTAAACGAGGGTCCAACTGTCTCTTACTTTCAATCAGTGAAATTGACCTTCCAGTGAAGAGGCTGGAATCTCCCAATAAGACGAGAAGACCCTATGGAGCTTTAATTTACTAGTTCAATTTATATACAACCAACCTAATGGGCTAAAACAAAATAAATATGAACTAAAAATTTCGGTTGGGGTGACCTCGGAGAATAAAAAATCCTCCGAATGATTTTAACCTAGACTCACAAGTCAAAGTAACACTGATATCTTATTGACCCAATTATTGATCAACGGACCAAGTTACCCTAGGGATAACAGCGCAATCCTATTTAAGAGTTCATATCGACAATTAGGGTTTACGACCTCGATGTTGGATCAGGACATCCCAATGGTGCAGAAGCTATTAATGGTTCGTTTGTTCAACGATTAAAGTCCTACGTGATCTGAGTTCAGACCGGAGCAATCCAGGTCGGTTTCTATCTATTCACAATTTCTCCCAGTACGAAAGGACAAGAGAAATGGAGCCTCCTTACCATAAGTGCTCCCAACCAATTTATGAAAAAAATCTCAATAAAGTATATATGTACAATAAATTAAACCTAGACCAGGTTATTAGGGTGGCAGAGCCAGGTAATTGCGTAAGACTTAAAACCTTGTTCCCAGAGGTTCAAATCCTCTCCCTAATAGTGTACTTTATTAACATCCTGACACTCCTAGTCCCAATCTTAATTGCTATAGCTTTCCTCACCCTAGTAGAACGGAAAATCCTAGGCTATATACAACTACGTAAAGGCCCCAACATCGTAGGCCCATATGGTATCCTACAACCATTTGCAGATGCCATAAAACTATTTATAAAAGAACCCATACGCCCCCTAACCACCTCAATGTCACTATTTATTATTGCACCAACCCTCTCCCTCACACTAGCTCTAAGCCTATGAATCCCCCTACCAATACCCCACCCCCTCATCAACCTTAACCTAGGCATACTATTTATCCTAGCCACATCAAGTCTTTCAGTCTATTCCATTCTATGATCAGGATGAGCATCAAACTCAAAATACTCCCTATTCGGAGCCCTACGAGCTGTTGCCCAAACTATCTCGTACGAAGTCACAATAGCCATTATCCTCTTATCCGTCCTTTTAATAAGCGGCTCCTTCTCCCTACAAATACTTATCACTACACAAGAACATATCTGACTACTAATTCCCGCTTGACCAATAGCCATAATATGATATATCTCAACCCTAGCAGAAACAAATCGAGCCCCATTCGACTTAACAGAAGGGGAATCAGAGTTAGTCTCAGGCTTTAACGTTGAATACGCCGCAGGACCATTCGCCCTCTTCTTCATAGCCGAGTACACCAATATTATTCTAATAAATGCCTTAACATCAATTGTATTCCTAGGACCCTTGTATTACATCAACTACCCTGAACTATACTCAACCAACTTCATAACAGAAACGCTACTTCTTTCCACAGCTTTCCTATGAATCCGAGCATCATACCCTCGTTTTCGATACGACCAACTAATGCACCTCCTATGAAAAAACTTCCTCCCACTAACACTAGCACTCTGCATATGATATATTTCCCTGCCAATTTTCCTAGCAGGAATCCCACCCTACACATAGAAATATGTCTGACAAAAGAGTTACTTTGATAGAGTAAATAATAGAGGTTTAAACCCTCTTATTTCTAGGACAATAGGAATTGAACCTACACCTAAGAATTCAAAATTCTCCGTGCTACCAATACACCCTATCCTACATAGTAAGGTCAGCTAACTAAGCTATCGGGCCCATACCCCGAAAATGTTGGTCTAAACCCTTCCCGTACTAATAAACCCAATCACCCTAATCATCATCTACTTTACCATCCTCATAGGACCTGTAATCACTATGTCTAGCTCCAACCTACTTTTAATATGAGTAGGATTAGAAATAAGCCTTTTAGCTATCATCCCACTTCTAGCCAACAAAAAAAGCCCACGATCAACCGAAGCAGCAACAAAATATTTTCTAACACAAGCCACAGCCTCAATAATTATCCTACTAGTCATCATCCTCAACTACAAACAATCAGGAACATGAACATTTCAACACCAAACCAGTAACATACTACTCAACATAATACTCATTTCACTAGCCATAAAACTTGGACTAGCCCCATTCCACTACTGATTACCCGAAGTTACCCAAGGAATCCCCATACACATCGGACTAATCCTACTCACATGACAAAAAATTGCTCCCCTATCAATTTTGTATCAATTCTACCAACTCCTAAACCCAACCATCACCACCATCCTCGCAATCTCATCAGTCCTAATTGGCGCCTGAGGGGGACTCAACCAAACCCAAACACGAAAAATCATAGCATACTCATCAATCGCTCACATAGGATGAATAACAGCAATCCTTCCATACAACCCTAACTTAACATTCCTAAACCTAACAATTTACATCCTACTTACTGTTCCAATATTCATCACACTCATAATAAATTCAGCAACAACGATCAACACACTTTCACTCGCATGAAACAAAACCCCCATAATCCTAGCCATAGCATCCACCATCCTCCTATCCCTAGGAGGTCTTCCTCCTCTCACAGGATTCTTACCAAAATGAGTAATCATCTCCGAGCTTCTAAAAAACAACTGCTCAACCCTATCAACACTAATAGCCATCATAGCCCTATTAAATCTATTCTTCTACACACGATTAATCTACTCTATATCCCTCACCATATTCCCAACCAACAATAACTCTAAAATAATCTCTCACCACCAAAACCCAAAACATAATTTTATCCTCCCAACACTCACAGTATTAAGTACCCTAACCCTACCACTTTCATCCCAACTAATGACATAGAAGTTTAGGATATACAGTCCAAGAGCCTTCAAAGCCCTTAGAAAACAAACAAGTTTAACTTCTGATAAGGACTGTAAGACTATACCCTACATCTGTTAAATGCAAATCAACTGCTTTAATTAAGCTAAGTCCCCAACTAGATTGGAAGGATTCAAACCTACGAAATTTTAGTTAACAGCTAAATACCCTACTTACTGGCTTCAATCTACTTCTCCCGCCTATCAGAAAAGGGGCGGGAGAAGCCTTAGTAGAGGAGGTTCTCTACACCTTCGAATTTGCAATTCGACATGATAATCACCTTAAGGCTTTTGGTAAAAAGGGGACTCAACCCCTGTCTTTAGATTTACAGTCTAATGCTTACTCAGCCATTTTACCTATGTTCGTAAACCGTTGACTCTTTTCAACTAACCACAAAGATATCGGAACCCTCTACCTATTATTTGGAGCCTGAGCAGGAATAGTAGGAACAGCTTTAAGTATTCTAATTCGAGCTGAATTAGGACAACCAGGCGCACTCCTAGGCGATGACCAAATCTATAATGTCATCGTCACAGCCCATGCATTCGTAATAATTTTCTTTATAGTAATACCTATAATAATCGGAGGCTTCGGAAACTGACTTGTACCACTAATAATTGGAGCCCCTGATATGGCATTCCCACGAATAAATAACATGAGTTTTTGACTGCTCCCTCCATCATTTCTACTTCTTTTAGCATCCTCCATAGTAGAAGCCGGAGCTGGGACAGGATGGACTGTATATCCTCCCTTAGCCGGAAACCTAGCCCATGCTGGAGCATCCGTAGACTTAACTATTTTTTCCCTCCACCTAGCTGGTGTGTCTTCTATCTTAGGAGCTATCAACTTTATTACCACTATCATTAACATGAAACCCCCCGCTATAACCCAGTATCAGACACCTCTCTTTGTATGATCCGTGCTAATTACAGCTGTCCTACTACTTCTCTCCCTACCCGTGTTAGCAGCAGGCATCACTATGCTCCTTACAGACCGAAATTTAAATACTACCTTCTTCGATCCCGCTGGAGGGGGAGACCCAATTCTTTATCAACACCTATTCTGATTCTTCGGTCACCCAGAAGTATATATCTTGATTCTTCCAGGATTTGGTATCATTTCACATGTAGTTACCTACTACTCTGGAAAAAAAGAACCCTTCGGATATATAGGTATAGTGTGAGCTATGATATCTATTGGCTTCCTAGGATTTATTGTATGAGCACATCACATATTCACAGTAGGCCTAGATGTAGACACACGAGCCTACTTTACATCTGCCACTATAATTATCGCAATCCCTACAGGCGTAAAAGTATTCAGCTGACTCGCTACACTACATGGAGGTAATATCAAATGATCCCCCGCCATACTATGAGCCTTAGGATTCATCTTCTTATTCACAGTAGGAGGCCTGACAGGAATCGTACTATCTAACTCGTCCCTTGACATTGTACTTCATGATACATACTATGTAGTAGCTCATTTCCACTATGTCTTATCTATAGGAGCAGTATTCGCCATCATAGCTGGCTTCGTCCATTGATTCCCACTATTCTCAGGATACACCCTAAATGACACGTGAGCAAAAGCCCACTTTGCCATTATATTTGTAGGTGTAAACATAACATTCTTCCCTCAACATTTCCTAGGGTTAGCAGGGATGCCTCGTCGTTACTCTGACTACCCAGATGCTTACACCACATGAAATACAGTCTCCTCTATAGGCTCATTCATCTCACTTACAGCCGTCCTTGTAATAATCTTCATGATTTGAGAAGCCTTCGCATCAAAACGAGAAGTACTCTCAATTTCCTACTCTTCAACTAACCTAGAATGACTGCATGGATGCCCCCCACCCTACCACACATTCGAAGAACCTTCCTATGTAAAAGTTAAATAAGAAAGGAAGGATTCGAACCCCCTACAACTGGTTTCAAGCCAATTTCATAACCACTATGTCTTTCTCAATGAGATATTAGTAAAATAATTACATAACCTTGTCAAGGTTAAGTCATAGACTTAAATCTATATATCTTACATGGCTTACCCATTTCAACTTGGCTTACAAGACGCCACATCACCTATCATAGAAGAACTGATAAACTTTCATGACCACACCCTAATAATCGTGTTCCTCATCAGCTCCTTAGTACTTTATATCATTTCACTAATGCTAACAACAAAACTAACACACACAAGCACAATAAACGCCCAAGAAGTAGAAACAATTTGAACAATTCTTCCAGCTGTCATTCTTATTCTAATTGCCCTTCCCTCTCTACGAATCCTATACATAATAGACGAAATTAATAACCCAGTCCTAACAGTAAAAACTATAGGACACCAATGATACTGAAGCTACGAATATACCGACTATGAAGACCTATGCTTTGACTCCTATATGATCCCAACCAATGACCTAAAACCAGGTGAACTCCGTCTATTAGAAGTTGATAATCGGGTAGTCTTACCAATAGAACTTCCAATTCGTATACTAATTTCATCCGAAGACGTCCTGCACTCATGAGCTGTCCCTTCACTAGGACTAAAAACCGACGCAATCCCCGGCCGCCTAAACCAAGCTACAGTAACATCAAACCGACCAGGCCTATTCTACGGGCAATGCTCTGAAATCTGCGGCTCAAATCACAGCTTCATACCTATTGTTCTAGAAATAGTGCCTCTAAAATATTTCGAAAACTGATCAGCTTCTATAATTTAAACTCATTGCGAAGCTTAGAGCGTTAACCTTTTAAGTTAAAGTTAGAGACCACAAATCTCCACAATGACATGCCACAACTAGACACATCCACATGATTTATTACAATCATTTCCTCAATAATCACATTATTCATTTTATTTCAATTAAAAATTTCTTCCCAAACCTTCCCTGCAGCCCCTTCACCCAAAATTATAGCCACAGAAAAAACAAATAACCCTTGAGAATCAAAATGAACGAAAATCTATTTGCCTCTTTCATTACCCCCACAATAATAGGTTTACCAGTTGTCGTAACCATTATTATGTTCCCATCAATCCTATTTCCATCATCAGAACGTCTAATCAGCAACCGACTCCACTCATTTCAACACTGACTAATTAAACTTATCATCAAACAAATAATGTTAATCCACACACCAAAAGGACGAACCTGAGCCCTAATAATTGTATCACTAATTATGTTTATTGGCTCAACTAACCTTCTAGGACTCCTCCCCCATACATTTACCCCCACCACTCAACTATCTATAAATCTAAGCATAGCCATCCCCCTATGAGCGGGAGCCGTAATTTTAGGTTTTCGACACAAACTAAAAAGTTCTTTAGCCCACTTCTTACCACAAGGAACACCCATCTCACTAATCCCCATACTAATCATCATCGAAACTATCAGCCTATTCATTCAACCAATAGCACTAGCAGTACGACTAACAGCAAACATTACAGCAGGCCACCTATTAATGCATCTAATCGGAGGAGCTACTTTAGTACTCATAGATATCAGCCCACCAACCGCCACACTTACATTCATTATCCTACTTCTACTTACAATACTTGAATTCGCCGTAGCCTTAATTCAAGCCTATGTATTTACCCTTTTAGTAAGCCTGTACCTACATGATAATACATAATGACCCACCAAACCCATGCGTACCACATAGTAAATCCAAGCCCATGACCACTAACAGGAGCTCTATCAGCTCTTCTACTTACATCCGGCTTAGTAATATGATTCCATTACCACTCCACAGTCCTCCTATCATTAGGCCTCCTGGCAAATATCCTAACTATATACCAATGATGACGAGATATCATCCGCGAAGGAACATACCAAGGCCACCACACCCCTATTGTACAAAAAGGACTCCGATACGGAATAATCCTATTTATTATCTCCGAAGTATTCTTCTTTGCCGGATTTTTCTGAGCATTTTATCACTCCAGCCTAGTCCCTACTCACGACCTAGGCGGTTGCTGACCCCCAACAGGAATTACCCCTTTAAATCCCCTAGAAGTACCCCTTCTAAATACATCAGTTCTCTTAGCATCAGGAGTCTCTATTACATGAGCCCACCACAGCCTAATAGAAGGCAACCGAAACCATATAAACCAAGCCCTACTAATCACTATTCTCTTAGGACTATATTTCACTATCCTACAAGCCTCAGAGTATTTCGAAACATCATTTTCTATCTCAGACGGAATTTACGGCTCAACATTCTTCATAGCAACTGGATTTCATGGCCTTCATGTAATTATTGGCTCAACTTTCCTAATTGTCTGCCTACTACGACAACTAAAATTTCACTTCACATCAAAACATCATTTCGGATTTGAAGCCGCAGCATGATACTGACACTTCGTAGACGTAGTTTGACTATTCCTATATGTTTCTATCTATTGATGAGGATCCTACTCCCTTAGTATAAATAATACAACTGACTTCCAATTAGTTAATTCTGAAAAACTCAGAAGAGAGTAATTAACCTACTTATTACTATCACAATTAATATTACCTTATCTTTTATTCTCGTTTCAATTGCATTCTGGCTGCCTCAAATAAACTTATACTCCGAAAAAGCAAACCCTTATGAATGTGGCTTCGACCCAACAAGTTCTGCACGCCTTCCTTTTTCAATAAAATTTTTCTTAGTGGCTATCACATTTTTACTATTTGACCTGGAAATCGCCCTGCTACTTCCCCTCCCATGAGCAATTCAAACAACCAACATTACTACCATAATAACAACCGCCTTCATCCTAATTACTATTTTAGCTCTTGGCCTAAGCTACGAATGAACCCAAAAGGGACTAGATTGACCGGAATAATTGGTAATTAGTTTAAAAAAAATTAATGATTTCGACTCATTAGATTATGATATCAATCATAATTACCAAAAATGACACCTGCCATATTCAACATTACCCTAGCCTTTACTTTCTCTTTTCTAGGGACCCTAATATTCCGATCACACCTTATATCAACTCTCCTTTGCCTAGAAGGCATAATATTATCCCTATTCATCTTAGCCACTATTACACCCCTAAATACACACTCAATAATTATATTTCCAATCCCTATTGTTATCCTAGTATTCGCTGCCTGTGAAGCAGCTGTAGGCCTAGCCCTATTAGCAAAAATCTCAAACACCTATGGCTCCGATTTTGTACATAACCTTAACCTCCTGCAATGCTAAAAATTGTCCTCCCCTCATTAATACTGCTCCCCCTAACCTGGCTTTCAAACAACAAAAAAGTATGAATCAATGTAACAACTCATAGCCTCCTAATAACCTTATCTCAATTAACCTTATTATGACAAAACAATGAAAATAACCTAAACTTCTCCACTATATTCTCCACAGACCCCCTATCCACCCCACTTTTAGTCCTAACAACCTGATTACTTCCACTAACACTCCTGGCCAGCCAAAATCATATCAAAAAAGAACACACAATACAACAAAAACTATACATCTCTCTTTTAGCATGCCTACAAACCCTACTTATCATAACATTCTCTGCCAACGAACTCATCATATTTTATGTACTTTTTGAAGCAACCCTAATCCCAACCCTAGTTATCATCACACGATGGGGAAACCAAACAGAACGATTAAACGCCGGTGTCTACTTCCTATTTTACACTCTAGTAGGATCTATCCCTCTACTAATTGCCTTAATCTACATTCAAAACTCAACAGGAACATTAAACATAATTCTAATAACATTAAATCCATCATCAACTGACCAAACATGGTCCGACAACATCCTATGGCTAGCCTGTATTATAGCCTTCATAGTTAAAATACCACTATACGGAGTCCACCTATGGCTCCCCAAAGCCCATGTAGAAGCTCCCATTGCGGGATCTATGATTCTAGCAGCAATTCTACTAAAGCTAGGAGGCTACGGCATAATACGAGTCTCTACAATTCTGAGTCCAGTAACTAAATACATAGCCTACCCCTTCATTCTACTATCACTATGAGGTATAATCATAACTAGCTCCATCTGTCTCCGCCAAACAGACTTAAAATCCCTAATCGCTTATTCCTCAGTCAGCCACATAGCCCTAGTTATTGCCGCCATTATAATCCAAACTCCATGAAGCTTTATAGGAGCCACAGCACTAATAATTGCCCATGGTTTAACATCCTCCCTACTATTCTGTCTAGCAAATACAAACTATGAACGCATTCACAGTCGAACAATAATTATGGCCCGAGGCCTACAAACAGTTTTTCCACTAATAGCCACATGATGAATCATAGCAAGCTTAGCTAATCTTGCCCTACCACCAACAATCAATCTAATCGGAGAACTAATAATTACAATCTCCCTATTCTCCTGATCAAACCCATCAATTATTCTACTAGGAACAAATATTCTACTCACCTCCCTCTACTCAATCTACATAATCGTCACCACACAACGAGGAAAACTCACCAACCACATAAACAACTTACAACCCTCACACACACGAGAGTCAACCCTCATAACTCTCCACATTTTACCGCTAGTACTACTTACCATCAACCCTAAACTAATCCTGGGCCCCACACTATGTAAATATAGTTTAAAGAAAATACCAGACTGTGAATCTGAAGACAGGACACAACCATCCTTATTTACCAAGAAAGTATGCAAGAACTGCTAATTCATGCGCCCATACATAAACATATGGCTTTCTTACTTTTATAGGATAGAAGTAATCCATTGGTCTTAGGAACCAAAAACCTTGGTGCAACTCCAAATAAAAGTAATAAATATAATAACATCCTCAATCCTCATAATCTTGATTTTACTTACAACACCAATCATCATCTCCATAACCAACCTACCAAAACTTATTGACTTTCCATCATACGCCACTTCATCAATTAAATTCTCATTCCTCCTTAGCCTCTTACCTCTACTACTATTCTTTCACCACAACACAGAATATATAATCACTAACTGACATTGACTAACCATCAACTCTATTAAACTTACTATAAGTTTCAAGATTGATTATTTCTCAATCCTATTCCTATCAGTAGCCCTATTCGTAACATGATCAATCATACAATTCTCTTCATGATACATGCACTCCGATCCCCACATCAACCGATTTATTAAATACTTAATAATATTTCTAATTACTATACTAATCTTAACTTCAGCTAACAATCTATTTCAACTCTTTATTGGATGAGAAGGAGTAGGAATTATATCCTTTCTACTAATCGGATGATGGTATGGCCGTGCAGACGCCAACACAGCAGCCCTCCAAGCAATTCTCTACAACCGAGTCGGAGATGTCGGTTTCATCCTAGCTATAACCTGATTCTGCCTAAACATAAACTCCTGAGAACTCCAACAAATTTTCCTAACCAATACCAACAACCTAGTGCCCCTCACAGGGCTCCTAATTGCAGCCACAGGCAAATCAGCTCAATTCGGTCTTCACCCATGACTCCCTTCAGCTATAGAAGGTCCAACTCCCGTCTCTGCCCTACTACACTCAAGCACAATAGTTGTAGCAGGGATCTTCCTAATAATCCGATTCCACCCACTAACTTCAAACAACAGCACCATCATAACAGCCATATTATGTCTCGGTGCAATCACCACACTATTCACAGCAATCTGTGCTCTCACCCAAAACGACATCAAAAAAATTGTAGCTTTCTCAACATCCAGCCAACTAGGCCTTATAATAGTCACATTAGGAATTAACCAACCCTACCTTGCCTTCCTCCATATTTGCACCCATGCATTCTTTAAAGCCATATTATTCATATGCTCCGGATCTATTATCCATAGCCTTAATGATGAACAAGACATTCGAAAAATAGGCAATATAATAAAAGTAATACCATTCACATCATCTTGTCTCATTATCGGAAGCCTAGCCCTTACTGGAATGCCTTTCCTCACAGGATTCTATTCAAAAGACCTAATCATTGAAGCTATCAACACGTGTAACACCAACGCCTGGGCCCTAATAATCACTTTAATCGCCACATCCATAACTGCCGTATACAGCATACGTATCATTTACTTTGTCACCATAACAAAACCACGATACTCCCCCCTAATTACTATTAATGAAAATAACCCAAACCTCATTAACCCAATCAAACGCCTAGCATTAGGAAGCATCCTAGCAGGCTTTCTTATCTCACTAAATATTCCTCCAACTAACATTCAAGTTCTTACAATACCCTGATACCTAAAAATAACAGCCCTACTTATTACAATCTTAGGATTTGCCATTGCCCTAGAACTCAACAACTTAACACTAAGCCTGTCAATAAACAAAACCACTAAACTATCATCATTCTCAACCTCCCTAGGCTACTACCCACCAATTATACACCGAATCGTCCCCCAAAAAACCCTAAGCTCTAGCTACAAATTATCCTTAAACCTACTAGACCTACTCTGACTAGAAAAAACAATCCCAAAATCAACCTCAATCACCCAAACCCAACTATCTAAAATAATAGCCAACCAAAAAGGACTAATCAAATTGTATTTCCTATCTTTTCTCATCACAATCTCACTAATTTTTATCTTACATATCCTTAATCCCGAGTGATTTCAATAATAATAAAAATCCCCGCAAACAATGACCACCCCGCCACCACTATCATTCAAGTAGCACAACTATAAATAGCCGCAACCCCAATCCCCCCCTCTAACATAACCCCAACATCATCAATCTCATACATCAATCAATCACCTAGACTATCAAAATCAACTAACTCTACCTTATTATTTAAACTAAACAAGTAAAACACCACTAACTCCATAAAAAGACCCAAAACAAAAAAACCAAAGATAAACCAATTAGACCCCCAAGTCTCCGGATACTCCTCAGTAGCCATAGCAGTTGTATACCCAAATACAACCAACATCCCCCCTAAATAAATTAAAAATACTATTAAACCTAAAAATGAACCCCCAAACCCTAAAACTATTAAACACCCGATACACCCACTAGCAATCAAACCAAACCCACCATAAATAGGTGAAGGTTTCAACGCCAACCCTAAACAACCAGTCAAAAACAATAAACTTAAAATAAATATATAATTTGTCATTATTTCTACACAGCATTTAACTGCGACTAATGACATGAAAAATCATCGTTGTAATTCAACTATAGAAACATCTAATGACAAACATCCGAAAATCTCACCCCCTGTTCAAAATCATTAACCACTCCTTTATCGACCTCCCCGCCCCATCTAACATCTCATCATGATGAAACTTTGGCTCTCTGCTAGGAGTATGCCTTATAGTACAAATCATCACAGGCCTATTCCTAGCAATACACTACACATCTGATACTATAACAGCATTCTCATCAGTCACCCATATCTGCCGAGACGTAAACTACGGCTGATTAATCCGATACCTACACGCCAACGGGGCCTCAATATTCTTCATCGGCTTATTCCTCCACGTAGGACGAGGAGTATACTATGGGTCTTACACTTTTCTGGAAACCTGAAACATTGGAGTCATTCTACTCTTCACAGTTATAGCAACTGCATTCATAGGCTATGTACTCCCAGGAGGACAAATATCATTCTGAGGAGCTACAGTAATTACAAACCTATTATCAGCTATTCCTTACATCGGAACTACCCTGGTTGAATGGATCTGAGGAGGCTTCTCAGTAGACAAAGCAACCTTGACACGCTTGTTCGCATTCCACTTCATCCTCCCATTTATTATCGCCGCCCTTGCAATTGTTCATCTTCTTTTCCTCCACGAAACAGGATCAAACAACCCCACAGGATTAAACTCCGACGCAGACAAAATTCCATTTCACCCATATTACACAATCAAAGACCTCCTAGGTGTATTTATATTACTACTATTCTTAATAACCCTAGTACTATTCTTCCCAGACCTACTAGGAGATCCAGACAATTATACACCCGCTAACCCTCTTAACACCCCACCCCACATCAAACCAGAATGATATTTTCTCTTTGCCTACGCTATCCTACGCTCCATTCCCAACAAACTAGGAGGAGTCGTAGCCCTAATCTTATCAATCCTAATCCTAGCCTTCCTTCCACTCCTACATACCTCAAAACAACGCAGCTTAACATTCCGCCCAATCACCCAAATCCTTTACTGAATTCTAGTAGCCAACCTCCTTATCCTAACATGAATCGGAGGCCAACCAGTAGAACACCCATTTATCATTATTGGCCAATTAGCCTCCATCAGCTACTTTTCAATCATCCTCATTCTCATACCAATCTCCGGAATTATCGAAGACAAAATGCTAAAATGAAATTAATGTCCAGATAGTATAAAAATTACTTTGGTCTTGTAAACCAAAAATGAAGAGTCAGTCTTCTCAGGACAATCAAGAAGAAGGAACTACCTCCCCACCATCAACACCCAAAGCTGATATTCTACTTAAACTACTTCTTGACAGTACATAAAATTATATAGAACATTAAAACATTTATGTATATCGTACATTAAATTATTTTCCCCAAGCATATAAGCATGTAATATACACTTAATGATCTAAGACATAACACTCAAACTCAACTTACAAATTCACAACAACATGAATATTCTCAAATACATTAAGATAATGTCTCTTAAACATATCTGTGTTATTAGGCATACACCATTAAGTCATAAATCTTCCTCTTCCATATGACTATCCCTGACCCCAATTGGTCTATATTTCTACCATCCTCCGTGAAATCAACAACCCGCCCACTCGTCCCCCTCTTCTCGCTCCGGGCCCATTCGTCCTGGGGGTAACTATACTGAAACTTTACCAGGCATCTGGTTCTTACTTCAGGGCCATCAATTGGTTCATCGTCCATACGTTCCCCTTAAATAAGACATCTCGATGGTAACGGGTCTAATCAGCCCATGATCAACATAACTGTGGTGTCATACATTTGGTATTTTTTAATTTTCGGATGCCTTCCCCAACATAGCCGTCAAGGCATGAAGGTCAGCACAAAGTCCCGGGGAACCTTCTAGTTAAGGGTCCTTTATCCTCATAGACAAAGCTCGAAAGACTATTATATCCATGTTTGTAAGACATAAAATTTTACAGATACTGAAAAATCTGTCAACAAACCCCCCACCCCCTAATGCCTAAAACTTCAATGCCAAACCCCAAAAACATTAAAGCAAGAATTAAATAAAACAAAAGACACTAATTCTTAAAAGGCTTCTCCATTCTAGTAGTACACAAAATTTTAACTCAAATCCTAGCATTGGTAAAATTTCCCATACAAAATCTTCCCCCCAACTAAAACTCTCTTTACTTACCTACCCTCAGAAAATTCCACATATACCAAAGTT